ATAATAAAAATTTCAACTAAAATATTAATATTATTAACAACCATAATATCAACTTTATTAGTATTAAGATCAGAAAATTGATTTAGTATATGAATAGGATTAGAAATTAATATATTATCATTTATTCCATTAATAGAAAAAAGAAAAAACCTTATATCATCAGAGTCAAAAATAATTTATTTTATTATCCAAAGTATGGCTTCAATAATATTCCTGTTCATAATCACCATAAATCCTTTAATTATAATTAATGAAAATATAATTAATTATTTATCAATATCAATAATTATCTTAAGTATATCTATAAAAATTGGAATAGCACCAATGCATTTATGATTTATTAATATTATACAAAAATTAAAATGGAACAATTGTATATTACTAATAACATTACAGAGGATAGCACCACTATATGTAATAAGTAATACAAATAATAACATCTTCATAATTAATATTTTAGCTATTACAAGAGCATTAATTGGAGCAATTGGAGGTATTAATCAAACATCAACAAAAAAAATTATAGCATATTCATCGGTTAATCATTTAGGATGAATCACAACATGTATTATTTATGATAATGAAACATGAATAAAATATTTAATTATTTATTCAATAATTATTTGAATTTTAACAAATAGTCTTGAAAAAAAATCAATTAATTTTATTAATCAAATAAATATAAATATAAAAACAAAAACTGAAAAAATAAGATTTATTATAATAATACTTAGATTAGGAGGATTACCCCCATTCTTAGGATTCTTACCAAAATGATTAGTTATTCAATCATTAATAGATAACGAATGTAAAATAACTATTATAATTCTTATATTTACATCGATAATTACATTATTTTATTATATACGTATAATTACCCCAATCATTATAATAAATAATTATATTAATAAATGAAATACAAAAAGAAAAAATATAAAAATTATATATATATCAAATTTAATAATCAATATAATATTACCAATTACTATAATTATTAGAATAACATAAATCCTTAAGTTAAATAAACTATTAACCTTCAAAGTTAAAAATATAAATATAATTTTATAGGCTTTAGTAAAATACTACTTTAGAATTGCAGTCTAATATCATTTAATTGACTATAAAGCCTGATAAAGGAATTTAAAATTCATATATAAATTTACAATTTACAACCTATAATCAGACACTTTATCTAAATAAATTAATTTATTTAGAGAACATAAAATTGAATAAATGAATATTCTCAACAAATCATAAAGACATTGGAACACTTTATTTTATATTAGGAATGTGGTCAGGAATAATTGGTATATCAATAAGATGAATTATTCGAATTGAATTAGGTCAACCAGGATCCTTTATTGGTAATGATCAAATTTATAATGTTATTGTTACAGCACACGCATTTATTATAATTTTCTTTATAGTTATACCAATTATAATTGGGGGATTTGGCAATTGATTAGTACCATTAATAATTGGTGCCCCAGATATAGCATTCCCGCGAATAAATAATATAAGATTTTGATTATTACCCCCGTCATTAACACTTTTATTAGTAGGTAGAATAGTTGATGCCGGGGCAGGAACAGGATGAACAGTATACCCTCCTTTATCAAGTAATCTAGCACATAATGGAGCATCAGTTGATTTAACTATTTTTTCTCTTCATCTTGCAGGTGTATCATCAATTTTAGGAGCTGTAAACTTTATTTCAACTATTATTAATATACGAACTTCAGGTATAACTAGAGAAAAAATTCCATTATTTGTATGATCAGTTGGAATTACTGCCCTATTATTATTATTATCATTACCAGTATTAGCTGGAGCAATTACTATATTATTAACTGATCGAAATTTAAATACCTCATTCTTTGATCCGGCGGGGGGAGGAGATCCAGTACTTTATCAACACTTATTTTGATTCTTTGGACATCCTGAAGTTTATATTTTAATCCTACCCGGATTTGGAATTATTTCACATATTATTAGACAAGAAAGTGGTAAAAGTAATGCATTTGGTTCAACGGGAATAATTTATGCTATATTAGCTATTGGATTATTAGGATTTATTGTATGAGCACACCACATATTTACAGTTGGGATAGATGTAGATACACGAGCATATTTCACCTCAGCTACTATAATTATTGCCATCCCAACTGGAATCAAAATTTTTAGTTGATTAGCAACTATTCATGGATCTATAATTAATTATTCACCTTCAATATTATGAACATTAGGATTTGTATTCTTATTTACAATTGGGGGTTTAACGGGTATTGTATTAGCTAACTCATCAATTGATATTGTTCTTCATGACACTTATTATGTAGTAGCACACTTCCATTATGTACTTTCTATAGGAGCAGTATTTGCAATTATAGCAGGATTTATTCAATGATATCCATTATTTACAGGTATAACAATAAATCCTAAATGATTAAAAACTCAATTTTTCACTATATTTATTGGAGTAAATTTAACCTTCTTCCCACAACATTTTTTGGGACTAAGTGGTATACCACGACGATATTCAGATTATCCAGATATATATATGTCATGAAATGTAATTTCATCAATTGGGTCTACTATTTCAATCCTGGGAACTATAATATTTATTATAATTATGTGAGAAAGAATATTATCTAAACGAAAAATCATATTTGTTATAAATATAAATTCAAGTATTGAATGATTACAAAATTATCCACCAGCTGAACACTCATATAATGAGATACCTATTGCATTTAACTTCTAATATGGCAGAAATGTATGCAATGAATTTAAGATTCATTTATAAAGAATAATCTTTTTTTAGAAATTAGAAAATGATCTCAAATTAACTTTCAAGATCCAAATTCACCTCTTATAGAACAATTAATATTTTTTCATGACAATACAATAATTATTTTAATTATAATTACAACCCTAATTGCTTGAATTATATTAAAAATACTTTTTAATAAAATAATTAATCGATTTATAATAGAAAATCAAATAATTGAAATTATTTGAACAATTATTCCAGCTATAATTTTAATTCTTATCGCATTACCTTCACTTCGTATTTTATATATAATAGATGAAACTAAAAACCCAACTTTAACAATTAAAGCAATTGGACATCAATGATATTGAAGATATGAATATTCAGATTTTAAAAATATTGAATTTGAATCTTATATAAAACCAGCTGAAGAAATAAGAATAAATGAATTTCGATTATTAGAAACTGATAATCGAATTATTTTACCAATAAATAATCAAATTCGTATTATTGTAACTGCAACAGATGTTTTACACTCATGAACAATTCCAAGAATTGGAATTAAAATTGATGCAATTCCAGGTCGACTAAACCAAGGATCAATATTTATTAATCGACCTGGAATTATATATGGCCAGTGTTCAGAAATTTGTGGAGCGAATCACAGATTTATACCAATTACAATTGAAAGTGTAAATACAAAACAATTCATTAGATGATTAAAAAATAAATCATTAAGTGGCTGAAAGTTAAGCAATGGTCTCTTAAACCAAAATATAGTAATTAACAAATACTCTTAATGGAAAAATTAGTTTACATAAAACATCAGATTGTCAGACTGAAAAAATTAAATATAATATTTTTCTATACCACAAATAGCACCATTATCATGACTAAGATTAATAATTATATTCATTTTAATAATTATTGTTATTAATAGAATAAGATATTTTAATAAAAACTATAAAATTGAAAGTAAAATAAGAAAAAAAAGAATAAATAAACTTAATTGAAAATGATAACAAATTTATTTTCAACATTTGACCCATCAACCTCAATGTATTATTCAATAAATTGAATAAGAACTATAATTATTTTAATTATTATGCCATATCCTTACTGGTTAATTAAATCACGACAAAAAATAATAATTGATTTAATTTATAAAACATTACACCAAGAATTTAAAATACTTCTTTCTAAAAGAAAAGGTTTAACACTTATAATAACATCATTATTTATATTTATTTTAATTAATAATATAATAGGATTATTACCTTATATTTTCACTAGATCGAGACATTTAATTTTTTCTTTAGCATTATCTTTACCTCTATGATTATCAATTATATTATTTGGATGAATTAATAAAACACAACACATATTTACTCATTTAATCCCAGCAGGAACACCTGGTGTATTAATACCTTTTATGGTTTGTATTGAAACCATTAGTAATATTATTCGGCCTGGATCATTAGCTGTACGACTAACAGCCAATATAATTGCTGGACATTTATTAATAAGATTACTTGGAAATAATACTACAAATACATCAACTATTATAATTATAATATTAATAATGATTCAAATAAGACTTATATTATTTGAAGCGGCAGTTGCAATAATTCAAGCTTATGTATTTTCAGTGTTAACAACCTTATATTCAAGTGAAGTTAATTATGAAAAAAAGAAATCATCCATTTCACCTAGTTGATCCTAGACCATGACCTTTAACAGGATCAATTGGAGCTATAACAATAACATCAGGGATAGTAATATGATTCCACATAAAAACCCCAACACTTATAATAATAGGAATTATAATTTTATTATTAACTATAATTCAATGATGACGAGACATCGTACGAGAAGGTACTTATCAAGGCAAACACACTACCATAGTAACTAATGGATTAAAATGAGGTATAATTCTGTTTATCATTTCAGAAATCTTTTTCTTTATTTCATTTTTCTGGGCCTTTTTTCATAGTAGACTTGCACCAACTATTGAAATCGGTATAACCTGGCCTCCGAAAGGAATTCAAACCTTTAACCCTATAGATATTCCTCTTCTAAATACAACAATTTTGTTATCTTCTGGTATTACTATTACATGAGCACACCATAGTATTATAAATAAAAATCATAGACAAACAGTTAGGGGTTTATTTATAACAGTTACGTTGGGGATTTATTTCACTATTCTACAAGCATATGAATATTTAGAGTCCCCATTTACAATCAGAGACTCCGTCTACGGATCTTGTTTCTTTATAGCAACTGGATTTCACGGAATCCATGTAATTATTGGAACTACTTTTTTATTAGTTTGCCTAATCCGAACTATGAAATTCCATTTTTCGAGTAAACACCATTTTGGATTTGAAGCAGCAGCTTGATATTGACACTTTGTAGATGTAGTGTGATTATTTTTATATATTTCAATTTACTGATGAGGTAGTTATTTTTTTAGTATATAAAGTATTCTTAACTTCCAATTAAGGGGTCTCAAAAGAGAAAAAGTAATAGCACTAACCACATCATCAATCATAATTAGATTTATAATTAGTATAATACTTATTGTATTATGCTCGGTTATTTCAAAAAAAACAAAAAACAACCGAGAAAAAATAACACCATTTGAATGTGGATTTGACCCTAAAAGATCCTCACGTATACCATTCTCTATTCAATTTTTTATAATTGCAATTATTTTTCTAATCTTTGACGTAGAAATTGTAATTCTTATACCAACAATTAAGATTATACAAATAACTAGGATAAAATCTTGATTTATAGTAACGTCAACATTCTTAATTATTTTAATTATTGGATTATATCATGAATGAAAAAACGGAATTCTAGAATGAAGAAATTGGGGTTATAGTTAATTATAACATTTAATTTGCAATTAAAAATTATTCTAAAAAGAGTTATCCTCAAGTAATGAAGTAAATTTTACATTTAGTTTCGACCTAAAAATAGGGATTGATCCCCTTACTTTTAACTAAAACCAAAATAGAGGTACTTCACTGTTAATGAAATTATTGATTAAAAATCTAGTTAAAAGAGAATGTTGTAACTAAAAGAAGCCGCTAACTATCTTTTAAAGCGGTTAAAATCCGTTTTTCTCTTATATTTATATAGTTTAAAATAAAACATTTCATTTTCAATGGAAAGAAAAAATTAATTATTTTTATAAATACCTGAAGAGGTAAGCCTCATAGTAATATCTTCAATATTAAGCTTTATAATTAAGCTATTCAAGTATTAGATTAAAAAAAATATTAAAGAAAATAAAAAAAAAGAAATTATATAAATTTTTAAATTATTATAATAAAAAAAATGGACAAATTTTCTCAAAACTACTACGTAAAAAAAAGATAGTTTTGAGAAAATTAATTCCCCCCAACCAACTTCTAAATTATGATTTAAATTAAATGAAAGACTAAAAAAATTTTTATTTAAAATATAAGTTCTAAAAAAAGGTAAAAATCATATACTTCCTAAAAAAGAAGAAATTTTATAAAATATTAAATAATTAGAAAATGAATTATAATAAAAAATTGATAATTCATAACCCAAAAAAGATCCTATAAAAATTATAAATAAAGATATAAACTTTATAAAAGTTCTTAAAACTAAAAAACAAGGTGTTGTAAAGATTACTCAAGACAAAAAACTACCTGAAAATATAGACATAATAACTAAAAAAATTATAGATAAATTTATTAATTTATCTTCCGTATAATTTTGACAATTATAAGAATTAGGATATAAACTTATAGTATAATAAATTAAACGAATACTATAGGAAACTGTTAAACCTACAGAAATATATATAATAATATAAATAAAAATATTAGAACATATAAAAGATGATAATTCTAAAATTAAATCCTTTGAATAAAAACCTGAAAGATAGGGAAAACCACACAAAGATAAATTAGAAATAAAAAAACATGTAATTGTGAAAGGTAATTGATAAGAAAGTCCTCCCATAAAACGAATATCTTGTGTATTATTTATAACATGAATAATTAACCCAGCACATAAAAAAAGTAATGCCTTAAAAAAAGCATGTGTTAATAAATGAAAATAAGATAAATAAGGAAAGCCTAAAAAAAGAATACTTATTATTAAACCTAACTGTCTTAAAGTAGATAAGGCAATAATTTTTTTTAAATCAAATTCAAAATTAGCACCTAACCCTGACATAAATATAGTTATTAAAGATAAAATTAAAAAAAAATCACAATTAAATATGTAAATAACTGAACTAAAACGAATTAAAAGATAAACACCTGCAGTTACCAGAGTTGAAGAATGAACTAAAGCAGAGACTGGGGTAGGGGCGGCCATAGCAGCAGGTAATCAAGAAGAAAAAGGAATTTGAGCTCTTTTAGTAAAAGCAGCTAAAATTAATATAATAATTAAGTAAAATATTCATCTATCATAAATAAATAAATAATAAAAAAAATGCCAACTACCAAAATTTATTATTCAAGCAATTGATAAAAGAATAGCAACATCTCCAATACGATTTGTTAAAATAGTCAATATACCGGCTCTGTGTGATTTATAATTTTGAAAATAAATTACTAAACAATAAGAAACTAAACCCAAACCATCTCAACCAATTAAAATTCTAATCAAATTTGGTCTTATAATAAGTATAAATATAGAAAAAATAAATATTAAAACTAAATATAAAAAACGAATTTTATTATAATCTGAAATTATATAACTGTGACTATATAAAATAACTATAGATGAAATAAAAAAAACACAACCTCTAAATAATAATGATATTCAATCAAAAATTAAAGTTAAAGTAATTATTATTCTATTATAAGTTATAAATTCTCAATCTAATAAGAAAATTTGATTAGTATAAATAAAAAAAAGACCTAATAAAAATATTAATAAACCTAAAATAAATAAAAAAAATGATCTGATTATATAAAAAGAAGTATTTTTCAAAGTCTGAAATAATATTATACCTATAACACCACAAATTATTATTCTAATTAAACTATTCAAACATAATCAAACTATAAAAATATCAATTTTTAAAATTATAAAATTTAAAGGAAAACAATGAAAAAAAAGTAGTATATATTCACGTAAATTAATATTAAAAATATATTTTAACCCAGAATATAAAGATCCATGCTGAGTATTAGAATATAAGTAAATTCTATAACAACATCTTAAAAATGAGCCCCAAAATAAAAAAAAGAAAGAATAATAAGATCATCTTATAACACTATTAATAATAAAAATTTCTCCTAGTAAATTTAAAGTTATCGGACTAGCCATGTTATTAGCACAAAATAAAAATCAAAAGAAAGATAATCTAGGCATTAAATTGATTATACCTTTATTAAAATAAAATCTACGACTATTTGAACGTTCATAAATCAAATTTGCCAAACAAAACAAACCCGAAGAACATAAACCGTGACCAACTATTAAAATAAGAGAACCTAATATGCCTAGATTATTTATTGAAAAAATACCACAAATTACTAAAGCTATATGTCTTACAGATGAATAAGCAATTAAAGATTTTATATCAACTTGAAATATACAAATAAAACCAATAATTATTATACCAAATAAACTTAATCTAATAATAAAAATATTATTAAATGTAAAACATCCCTCAATGAAACATAAAACACGTATTAAACCATAACCTCCTAATTTTAAAAGAATGCCAGCCAAGATTATAGAACCTGAAATAGGGGCCTCTACATGAGCCTTTGGTAATCAAAAATGGAAAAAGATTATGGGTATTTTAATTAAAAAAGCTAAAATTAAACCTAAATATAAATAAAAATTATAATAAATCAAAATTAAAGGATAAAATATACTAAAACAATAATTATTAATATAAAAAATTGATAATAATAAAGGTAAAGAGCCAAAGAGAGTATAAAAAAGTAAATAAAACCCAGAAGAAAGGCGTTCAGGCTGATACCCTCAACCAAAGATTAACAAAAGAGTTGGAATTAAACTAGATTCAAAAAAAATATAAAATAAAAAAATATTTTGAGTTGAAAAAGAAAGAATTAAAAAAAGTGATAAAAAAACTAAAACTATAACAAAATAATTTGATGAATTTGTTAAGTTAATCTTATATCTAGATAAAATCATTAATAATCTAATTCAAATAGTTAAATAAATCAAAGAAGAAGAAAGAATATCTATTATAAAACCATATCTTATTGATCTATAAAAAAAAGTAAATAATCTCATATTTAAAAATAAAGTTAAAGAAAGAAAAAAAGAACAAATTAAAATTATTCAATTATTAGAAAAACATAACGGGATCAAAAAAAAATAAAAAATTAATATTTTTATCATATTAAACTTCTAATATTTATTAAGTTATCATTACCATGACAACGAATCATAGAAACAAGAACTGAAAGACCTAAAACCCCTTCACATACAGAGAAGGTTAAAAAAAAGATAATAAAATAATATTCTCTCAAATATCTATAAAGAAAAAAGAAAAAAGAAAAAAAGATTACAACAACTAAATATTCAAGACTTAACAAAGTTAAAAGTAAATGTTTTCGAGAAGAACACAAAATAATTAAACCACATAAAAATATGTAACAAAAAATAAAATAATTTAATAAAATTAGTTTTAATAGTTTAATAAAAAATAATGATCTTGTAAATCATAGATAGAAAATTCTTTAAAACTTCAGCAAGAGAAAATATATCCTTACTTTAATCCCCAAAATTAATATTTTAAATAAAATACTCGCTGATTATGAAAATAATTTTTATGATTATAATTATAATATCTACAACTATAACGGTGTTAAAACATCCATTAAGAATGGGGTTTAATTTAATTTTAATTACCTTCCTATCATCAATAATAATAAGTATTTGAATAAAATATACATGATATTCATATATTTTAGTGTTAGTTATATTAGGGGGGATATTAGTATTATTTATATATATAGCTAGAATCGCCTCAAATGAAATTATAAAATTTTCATTTAAAACTTTAATTATAATTATTATTACAATAATAATTACCATACTTTTACTAAAAGAAGAATTATTATCTTACAACTCTACCATAATTCAAACCACAGATGGACAACAAAATATATCCATAATAAAATTATTTAATACACAAAGATCAATTATTACAATTATAATAGCTTTATATTTATTAATAACTATAATTTATGTAATCTTTATTACAAATACATTTGAAGGACCAATACGAAAAAAAAATTATGAAAAAACCAATCCGAAAATCACATCCTATAATTAAAATTATAAACTCTTCTTTATTTGATCTACCAACACCATCATCAATTTCAATTTGATGAAATTTTGGTTCACTTCTAGGAATATGTTTAATTATTCAAATCTTAACTGGTGTTTTTTTAGCTATACATTATACTGCTGATATTAACATTGCATTTGACAGAGTAATCCATATTACACGAGATGTAAATTCTGGGTGATTACTACGAAATATGCACGCCAACGGGGCATCTATATTTTTTATTTGTTTATATTTACATATTGGACGAGGAATATATTATGGATCTTATAAATTATTTATAACATGAAGAGTTGGTGTAATTATATTATTTATTATTATAGCAACAGCCTTTTTAGGTTACGTTCTACCATGAGGACAAATATCTTTCTGGGGGGCAACAGTAATTACTAATTTAATATCTGCAATTCCTTATTTAGGAAATGAGATTGTAAAATGATTATGAGGAGGATTCTCAATTGATAACGCTACACTAACTCGGTTTTTTACACTACACTTTTTATTACCATTTATTCTCGCTGGAATGACTATAATTCATTTATTATTTCTTCATCAAACCGGGTCTAATAATCCTACTGGAATCAATAGAAACTATGATAAAATACCATTTCATCCTTATTTTTCAATTAAAGACATTATAGGTATGCTGATTGCTATATATTTATTTCTTATAATTAATCTTTTAGAACCTCGTTTATTAGGAGATCCTGAAAATTTTATTCCAGCAAATCCTTTAGTTACCCCTATTCATATTCAACCAGAATGATATTTTCTTTTCGCATATGCAATTTTACGTTCTATTCCAAACAAATTGGGGGGTGTAGTAGCCATAATTCTATCTATTCTTATAATAATAGTTATTCCTTTAACCTCAAAAAACAAATTTCAAAGAAATATATTTTACCCTATTAATCAAATAATATTTTGATCTTTCCTAACTATAGTAATCTTATTAACATGAATTGGAGCACGACCTGCTGAAGAGCCTTTTATTACAACTGGACAAATTATCACAACTTTATATTTTATATACTTTATTATTAATCCAATTATATTAAAAATATGAGATAAATTAACAGACTAGTTGACTAAGCTTTAGATAAGCGTATATTTTGAAAATATAAAAAAGAAGTTTAATTCTTCTATCAACTTAACTTATAATAATGATTATAAGTACTCAAATATAAAAGTAATAAAACCCATATAAAAAATAAAGTAATTTAAAGAAATTGGTAAAAAAACCCTTCAAGTCAAATACATTAATTTATCATAACGAAATCGAGGTAAGGTTCCACGAACTCAAATAACCAAAAAAATAATAAATACTAGTTTTAAAAAAAATATTAAAGATATTAAATCACAACCTAAAAAAAAAATTACAGTTAATAAACTTATAAAAATAATATTTATATATTCAGACAAAAAAATAAAAGCAAAACCCCCTCTTCTATATTCAACATTAAAACCAGAAACTAGCTCTGACTCACCTTCAGCAAAATCAAAAGGAGAACGATTAACTTCGGCCAAAAAAGAAGAAACTCAACAAAAAAATAAAGGAAAAGAAAAAAATATAAACCAAATATAATTTTGAAAATAAGAAAATAAAATTAAATCAAAACCATAAATAAATAAAATTAAACATAACAAAATTATTGACATTCTTACTTCGTAAGAAATAGTTTGAGCTATACAACGAAGTGATCCTAATATAGAATAATTAGAATTTGAAGACCATCCACATATTAAAACCCCATAAACACCTAAACTTGTACAACATAAAAAATATAAAAATCCTAAATTAAAATTATAAACGTTAACTATAAAAGGGAATAATAATCATAATCTAAAAGATAATATTAATATAAAAACAGGGGAAAAATAATAAATTAAAAAATTAGATATATATAAATAAGTTTGTTCCTTAAAAAACAATTTTAAACCATCACTAAATGGTTGTAACAGGCCTATATAACCTACCCTATTAGGACCTTTACGTAATTGAATATAACCTAAAACCTTACGTTCCAATAAAGTTACAAAAGCCACAGATAATAAAATTATAACAAGTAAAAAAATAAAAATAACTAAATATATTACTATTTGTGTAATAAACACATATATAAATTCTAAATTTATAGCACTAATCTGCCAAAATAGTTAAAATTAATCAAATATAATAATATAATTAAAGTAATTGGTCCTTTCGTACTAAATAACTAAAAATAAGGATAGAAACCGACCTGGCTCACGCCGGTCTGAACTCAAATCATGTAAGAATATAATGGTCGAACAGACCTAAAAAGCGAAAATCTACCCCCGCTACTTATCTTAATTCAACATCGAGGTCGCAAACCTTTTCATCGATATGAACTCTCCAAAAAGATTACGCTGTTATCCCTAAGGTAGGTTAATCTTATAATCGAAAATTCCGGATCAAAAAAACATAAATTAATGAAAATAAATAATGAAAGTTAATAAAGTTTCATTGTCACCCCAACAAAACTAATTTTTCTAAAAAATAAATTAATAAACAAAAAAATATAATTTATAAAATTAGTAAACCTCTATAGGGTCTTCTCGTCCTATAAAAAAATTTTAGCTTTTTAACTAAAAAATTAAATTCAAATAAATTATCCAAAGAAAGATTATTTCTCATCAAACCATTCATTCTAGCCTCCAATTAAAAGACAAGTGATTATGCTACCTTCGTACAGTTAAAATACCGCAGCCTTTTAATATTTATAATCAATGGGCAGGCCCGATCTTATATTAAAAACAAAAGAACATGTTTTTGTTAAACAGGTGGAAATAAAAATTGCCGAGTTCCTATAAATAAATTAACTAAGTTACTAATTTTAACATTATTAAATCTTTTAAAAATTAAAAGAAAAATTCTAATATAAAATTAAAAATAAAAAAAATCTTTATAAAAAATATATAATTATAACAAAATAATTAATGGAAATTTTTAATCCTAAATAATATTTTATAAATAAATATTTTTAAAAAAAAAGGAGAGCTTATCCCCTCCTATTTTTAATTAATAAACTTTTAATAATAAAATTAATTAAAGCATTATTAAAAATGAATTATATTCATTTATTAGAAAACTAGATATTAACTTAAATGAAAAGCATATAACCTCCAAAATATAATTATAAATTTTTTTGAAACAAAAATAAACATTATATATTAAATCTTAAGATTTCGAGAAAAAAAAAATAATTTATTAATTTTATTAAACCCTGATGCAAAAGGTACTTCAAATAATAAATACTTAAAATATAAAAAATATAAACCTTCACAGTTTTAAAAACAAAAAATATTAATTCTTAAAAATACTAAAATAAAAAATATTTTTATTAAAAAACAAATAAAAAAAAATAAAATTATTAAAATATTAATCAAGATGAGTTGAATTGCACAACAAAAATTATTAATGTAAATAATAAGTTCCCTAAAGGAAACATCTTGAACTTACCAGGCCCACCTTCCGGTAGGCCTACTTTGTTACGACTTATCTCAACTATTTTATAATGAGAGTGACGGGCGATGTGTACATTATTTAGAACTTAAATCAAAATTAAAAGTTTTATAATAATTACAACCAAATCCAATTTCAAGATAGAATTAAATCTAACTATCCATAAATAAAATTAATGTAACCCACCTCCACTCAAATATAGCTACATCTTGACCTAACATTAAATTCATAAAATTTAAAGAAAATATTCTTATAAAACATTCAATGACAGCGATATATAAGCAAAATTTAAGTTAAACCAATCGTGGATTATCAATTACGGGACAGGTTCCTCTGGAAAGAATAAATAACCGCCAAATTCTTTTAATTTTAAGAAAATAACTATTAATATTAAAGAAAATTTACAATCATAATAATAGGGTATCTAATCCTAGTTTTTATATGAATTTCATATATCTATATAAACTAATAAAAAATTATTAAATTTGAATTTCACCTCAAAATAAAAATTTTAATTATAAAAATAATATAATATTTAACCGAAAAAATTTAATTTAACTAATTGTATAACCGCGACGGCTGGCACAATTTTTGTCAGTTATAATTAAAACCCTGGATTTATCTTGAAATAAAGACCAAAAATAAACACTGAAATAATAATTAATCATTTAGAAATTAAAGAAAACCTTACATATAATAAAGTTTAAATTTCAAACTTCAAAGAAAGAATCAAACTTTTAATTATTATGATTAAAATATCAAAAGGAACAGGTTTATAGTGCCCCCTCCCCCCGGATCCTACGTCTCTACTCGTGTCCATCGCCATATAACTCGCCCACCTATAAATATTTATATCATTATAATATCCTATCTATATACCAGTGTCACCATTCTCTAATACCATGTACTGTTACCCATATCTAAATACTTACATACCTTGACTCTTTATTGTATTATCATACATTCCCATCGTTATAATCTCCATATACTCCTAGTCTTAACTGTACCATTACCTTAACCTAAATACTCCTATATACATATTCCTTTTAGTCTGATCCTTCTAACCCTATCTCTCGGTCTCTTATATCCCCCTATTTCTTATTAGTAAACATCTCTCTTTATCTCACTTCTTCTTTTCCAACCATTCCATATTGATCATGCGTCACATTGTTATCTATCATGTCCTGTTACCTACTCAATCCACTCCTATCTCTACTTGGGATGTTAGCTTCCATCGTCTAAATATTCCTATTCCTCATATACTAGTATTCTTTCCCTTTTCTTAAATAGTCTTATATATATATATATATTATCCCCCCCTTTTCTTTTTATCCTTTTTTAAAATATTTAATTTACATTAACAGTAATTATATAATAATATATAATTTATTAAAATTAAATAAATCAAATTTCATAATTTAATATAAATATTTATTTGAAAGGACCAAATATGAGCCCCCTACAAAAAATTAGTAATTAATTTTCAATTTTGTTCCTAAAAAAAATGTTAAATAAATAATAAGATGCCTGAATAAAGGGCTATTTTGATAGAATAGATAATGTATTTATATTACTCTTATTATATTATTTAGAATTAAACTAAACCTTTGAAATCAAAATTCAATGTGCATCATTACACCTAAATATAGAAAGATAAGCTAAAATTAAGCTTTTAGGTTCATACCCTGAAAATAGAAAATAATTCTTCTTTCTA